CAAAGCCTTTTTTTTTTTTTTATTTATTTAACTATCCATTTTCAAATTGAAATCCAAAATTTCTTTATTTCGAAATTCTATTGGAGTAATGTATTCTATGAATAATAGAGGAACTCTTTCAATCAAACAAATATTTCAATTCTTTTCATGTTCGTATTACGAAATACGAAAGTAAAAGGAATACAAATGGTAAGGAGTTTATTCCAATAAAATGATTCATAAATTTTCTATTTTGACGAACCGATTCTTACCGCGGAACCTTTTTTACTTTTTTTCCGTCTTTACTGTTCAAAGATAAAAGAAAAAAATTTGTTATTCCATTACTAGATACACATTTTTTATGGAAAACAACATAGTAGTTGTCCAATGAGATACTACACATAATAACATATTAAAATATTAGCTTGGGCGAGTCGTATATTGCGTACTTACCTCTTAGTTTGATTATTTCTTTTTTTTTATAACTTTTATTTATGCTGTGCTTTTTTTCATATCATGGTACACAAACGTTTAAAATGGGTGAGTTTTCCTAATCCTTTTCGCAATCCGAAGAAGTTCACATGGAATCCCTGGATTCTCTGTCAACTGCTCAATCAATTACTTCTTCGTCGGAATGCTAACAAAAAGATTACTTGATTTTCTTTATATTATACCCATACCTTTTTTCCTTCATTGATTTGATTTCATTGATTTGATTCTTTCTTTCAATGGATATCGGAATTCCTATTAAAAAGAATCTGAAATCTAGGAATTATAATCGTAAGAGTTGTCTTTCGATTATTTCAGATTAATTGGAATCAACACAAATTAAATAGAAACAAATCAAATAGAAATAGATGAAGCAAAAAAATCAAATTGGAACACAACACTATGTACATTATAGACATAATTGATATCTATATATATATGAAAATGAAATATGAAGAAAAAAATGTTAATTGATACAATTGATATATATTAAATTAAGCTGTATTTTCATATTTTCATACAGTAAACTTTATATAGTACAAGAAGAATATTCAATAGTATGGTAGACATTTTTTTCTACCATACTATCGAGTATTTCATAGAATACTGCTCTCATAGAATACTGTTGATTCTAGTTCGCTTATTTCATCGAAATTGGAATCCTTTTCTTTTTTTTCTTCTCTTCAATCAATCATTGATAAGAACTAAAAAATCAAGTTTAAGTCAAATTAATCACTTTGACTTACGGTTTTTACGTATATTATAAGTAAAAAAGCAGTAGGAATTAAAATGAACAGTGCAGTAGCAATAAATGCGAGAATATTTACTTCCATAATTTCATCGTTTCATTTTTCTTTAATTCGCAATAACTCGGGATTTAATCCCATAGAGATGATAAATCTTTTGTCTGTAAATTCAATGGGATGAATTCCATTTCGGTGGAATCGGATCAATATCATGAATAACAATATCGGAACTATCAAATCAATTCATCGTCAATAATTGAATAGTATACCATAGGAAGATCTTTTATCCATACCGAATTCAAAAATTCAAAAGTGGATTTCTTATCCAATCCAAAATTCTTTGACTATATTTTTATTTATATTTTTATTTTTTTCCACTCTTTATTTTCTAAAATCTATCGCCTTCCTTGTACAATCATCTGATGAAGTATCATTTAACTGCTTTTACATTTACCATTGTTTATAAACAAAACCAAACAATAGAAGAGAAATGAAAAAAAAAAGAAGAGGCATCCCTATTGGGAATGAAATTCTACTATTTGTACTCCCTTTCACAGAAAAATGGAGAAATGCATTGATGTATTTTTTTTATTGGATTTGGATCCGTCGGGACTGACGGGGCTCGAACCCGCAGCTTCCGCCTTGACAGGGCGGTGCTCTGACCAATTGAACTACAATCCCAGGGAAATAACATAATAAAATCAAGTGTACAGTATACATATTCTTATGATTTCATTCAAATACTTTTTTATTTTTATTTTAGATTCCAATTGTTGTCTTGTAACAGATTGGAACAGAGACGCGAATGATATATTGATTGATATCCATATGGATATGCATTTTAACGAGAGCAACATGGATTACTAATAATCTTTTCATTATTTCCAAATAAATTAGCTAATCCATTTTTCAATGAAAAGGGTCTTTTTTTTTTTTACTCTTTTTCTGAGACTTTCCACTTACAGATCCTGATATGAATCTATATCATTAGCAAGATAAGAATTTGTTGGAAAAAAGAAATAAAGAAAAATAAAGAATAAAGAAAAGTAAATAGTGGTAAAGATATATCCGAAAATTTTTCTTTTTTTCCTATTGGGATCGCGCATTTCTGGAGAACAACAAATGATTATATTAATATTATTTCATGGTGGGATCGGCGAATTATTGGGCCGAGCTGGATTTGAACCAGCGTAGACATATTGCCAACGAATTTACAGTCCGTCCCCATTAACCGCTCGGGCATCGACCCCAGGAAGAATAAATTTCAGGCTTATTGATAATTCATG